ATTAAAGTATGCCGTTCGCGATACATAAAATACTCAGCCAGGGCTGCTCCCGTATAAGGGGCGAGGTATTGTAATGTAGCAGGTGAATCCGCCATTTCAGCTACTACAATAGTGTATTCCATGGCCCCCTCTTCATGGAAAGTAGTTACTACTTGAGCCACGGAGGATGCTCTTTGACCGATAGCTACATAAACACATATTACATCTTGCCCTTTTTGATTGAGAATTGTATCTGTGGCTACTGCTGTTTTGCCAGTCTGTCTGTCCCCAATAATTAACTCTCGCTGACCGCGCCCTATGGGGATCATCGAATCGATAGCAATAAGCCCTGTTTGAAGGGGTTCATATACGGAACGCCTGGAAATTATACCCGGAGCAGGAGATTCAATTAAGCGAGATTCCGAAGCTACAATTTCGCCTCTCCCATCAATAGGTTTAGCCAGAGCATTTATAACACGACCCAAGTAAGCCTCGCTCACGGGTATCTGAGCAATTCTTCCTGTTGCTTTTACAAAACTTCCCTCTTGTATCATCAACCCATCGCCCATTAATACAATCCCAACATTTTTGGATTCCAAATTCAGAGCAATACCCCTAGTCCCTTCTGCAAATTCGACTAATTCACCTGACATTATTCCACCAAGACCTATAATACGAGCAATCCCATCCCCCACTTGAATTACGCGACCGATATTCTCAATCCCTACTTTCCTATTATATTGTTCAATACGTTCGCGGAGAATTTTATGAATTTCGTCGACTCGAAGGGTTGCCATTAGTGTTTCTTGACTCTTTTTTTCGGAAGCAAGGGGAAAAATAATGCCTAAATTCTAAACGAAAGTAGAAGTTCAAGGTCTAATTAATTTAATTATTTCTTCGATTCTATGGCCCCTAGAATGCCAATATTAGCACGAATCGTACGGAAATGTAACTCGGTATTCAAACAACTATTCAGAGTTCCTAGAGCTCCTTGTACGGCCTGTTGGAAAACCCGTTGTCGGACCTGATTCATCGCCCTTTGTTTTTCAAAATAAAGGATTTCATTTTTAGACTTTTCTAATTGTTCCAAACTAATAGAAGTAGCATTAATCAAATTTGCTTTTTCTCGTTCTATCTCAGAGTATCCATTCATTCGATACTCATCCGCTTCTAGTTCGACTTTCTGTAATCGAACCCGAGCTTTTTCGAGCTGCTCAATGGTCCCTCTACGCAATTCTTCCGAATTTCGAATAGTACTCAAGATTCTCTGTTTTCGATTATCTAATAAATCTTTTAATGAAAGTAGATTATCTTGCTATTAAGTTTACAATTTTTATGATCTCTTCCCGAACCAAACATGAATCTTTCGATTCATTTGGCTCTCACGCTCCTTTTTTTTCTTTTTTTGCTATGGCTATTTCCATATCTTTTTTTTTATGTAATGAGCCTATCCTCTATCTTCTCTTTTCTGTTTATATTTCAATATACCGAAACCCATATTAAGAATATAAGACTAGATAAATATTAAGAGGACTCTTCCGCCTAGATAAAAATCTATCATGGTCAGCAAAGTTGTTTCTTTATTTGTATTTGCCCTTTAGTTAATAATTTCAATTTCATTAAGAAAAACTAACTAAATAAATGGAAAATGAAAATTGATAGAATTCTTTTTTTTTCTTCAAATCCAAAAAATTTCTCTTTTTTTTATTTTATACATAGGTCGTCGATTCGGCATTGGATAAAAAAGGGCAGGGTGCCCTTCTAGTAAATAGTTCAAACCATTTTATCGATATGAGTGTTTTATATCAGATAAATTCTACATTAGCTATTTCCCGTTTAAAGCATTTCGGTACTAATACTAATATAGTTGTAGAAAGAGTACCCCTTTTTGCCTGGACTTCAAGCAGTTTAGCTTTAACCGTGTTAATGGTCTCACATTATTGGTCTATAGAGAATCAAAGTTGATTTACCAATGAGTCGCGAAATGCTATGGTTCTTCCATATGATTTCTGAATTTATTCAGAAGTAATTCGTCGAGATCGTGCACCTTTTTCTTATTTATCCAAAAAATACTAAAAAATATTTTAAAGTGCAGCCGGATAGATCCAATCTATTCTTGAAATAGACAACTCGCACACACTCCCTTTCCAAAAAAAATCAATACACCAACCACTACAGTTAGATTTATTAGATTTGTTGCTAAAATATCGGTATTAAGCCCGAAACTCCCAGCGGATGGCCAGTGAGCTAAAAAAACGAAAGAATGGGTTACATTTTTCATATGCTCTCCTCTTATAGATAGGACGAACAAAGAGCAAAGTTTTTCGATCACTTACTTCGCTCGCCCTTTTTTGATCGGTTTTTTTAATGTAATTTTTTTTAATGCAAATAGATTCAATCTAATAATTTCTTTTAGATTAAGTCTTAGGTCTCGTTTGACCTGTGAAAGACTCCTTTGTTGAAATGTTCCAAAAATTCCTAAAATAAAAGGAAAAAGACTTTCCACTGTCCTAAACTAAGGACGGGAAGGAAGAAGGCGAGCATATCCTCTAAATTGATCATCCTCAAATCAGCCCTTCCTGGGGTGGGGTATTGTCTGTCCCGATAAATAGGTAATTCCAGGAGTAATAAATAGGAGTAAAGTATTGATATAATTGGAATTGCAGAAGCAAATACCAATTTACTAAAAAAAGAAAAAAGTATCTAATCTAAAGGACTCATTTTCTTTTTTAGGATTAAACAAAAGGGTTCGCAAATAAAAGCGCTAGTGCCACAACTAGTCCATAAATTGTTAAAGCTTCCATAAAAGCTAGACTAAGCAATAAAGTACCTCGTATTTTACCTTCTGCTTCTGGCTGTCTCGCAATACCTTCTACAGCTTGTCCTGCAGCAGTACCTTGACCAACTCCAGGCCCAATAGAAGCAAGCCCTACGGCCAATCCAGCAGCAATAACGGAAGCAGCAGCAATTAGTGGATTCATGGTGAGTTCCTCGTGTCAAAAAAAAAAGAAATGGTTAAGGATACAATCAACCAAGAAATTCTTACTTCTAAGCTCTATTGGGGAGAAGTAACTAAAAAGTACAAATTGAAATGATAATCTGAATTGTCCGAACTACTTCGAGATCTCATTTTTAGTTTCTAATCATTAGAGGTTTGTGTAAATCCATATGATTCTCATTATTCTATTTCTCTTTCTTTCCAACCAACCACTCTTTCATTCCATTCTTCTTTCTTTACTCTTCGATATCCTTGAGTTCCTATTTTTTCCCCTATCATCTAATCCATAATAAAAGACGAAATAGAGGAAGAACCCCTATTGAAATCGACCTAATCCAAATCCAATAGGAATTAAATCAAGATATACAATTGATAACAATATGCTGCATAGAACTGGATATGGAATCCAATTCCATATAGAGGGAATTCGATATATCGGATTAGATAATGAATCTAACTTAGGAATATATAATATAATATCCCATATACATTTGTTTCTTCTATTTTGCGTATTTTCTCATTTTCTATTGATGAATCGGATTCTAAAATCATTCCTTAAAAACCCGCACAAAAGATGACTGGACTTATAGACATTAAGGATATAGATCTAGCCTGACTCCGCCCCCCTTAATGCATATATACTTTGACAATTCCGTAATATAGTCTATTCTCTCTCCTACAACTCTAGGTTGTATATTCATACGCATTTCTAACTATTTAGTTTTCCAACCAAGCGGATTATCTGGAACCATGCATGAATTGAGCTAAGCTAAAAAAAAAGACTATTTTGAAAACTAGTCAATTCAATGATGACCTTCCATGGATTCACCTATATAGGCTGCGGCTAACGTTGCAAAAATAAGAGCTTGAATACCGCTTGTAAATAATCCAAGAAACATGACCGGTATAGGGACTACTAAGGGGACTAAAGAAACAAGAACAACAACGACTAATTCATCCGCCAATATATTCCCGAAAAGTCGAAAACTAAGCGATAATGGTTTTGTGAAATCTTCTAGGATGTTAATTGGTAAAAGAATTGGAGTTGGTTTAATATATTTCTCGAAATAACTCAATCCTTTTTTGCTAAGACCCGCATAAAAATATGCCGCTGATGTGAGTAAAGCTAAAGCAACAGTAGTATTTATATCATTCGTGGGTGCTGCTAATTCCCCATGGGGTAACTGTATAATTTTCCAAGGTAAAAGAGCACCCGACCAATTCGAAACAAAAATAAAAAGGAACATAGTTCCAATAAAGGGAACCCAGGGACCATATTCTTCTCCAATCTGAGTTTTGCTCAAGTCTCGAATAAACTCAAGCACATATTCGAAGAAATTCTGACCGTCGGTCGGGATGGTTTGTGGATTCCGAACAGCTATGATAACTGAACCTAGCAAGATAGTAATTACGACCCAAGAAGTGATGAGTACTTGGGCATGAATTTGGAAACCTCCTATTTGCCAATAGAAGTGTTGGCCTACTTCTACACCCGATATATCATATAACCCCTTGAGTGTTTTAACGGAACATGGTATAATATTCATATTGTCCTCTGATAAAAATTGAACTTCAAAAAAGGAATTCTTTTGATTCAACCATCTCTTTCTCAACTCAGCAACTTGAAGTATTAATCTTATATTTAGGATACCAAGAAATCACATCAGATGATAATATATATCAATACCCTCTAATATATATCAATATTCCCCTTCTTTTATCTATGCAAAACAAAAAAGAATAGTAAGTGATCCCATAAATCTACGCAGTTACCCAAGAATGAACTATTCTTCTTAATCAACGATTTCTTATATAGAGAGAACGGCCCTCACAAATTGCAAATACTAATTTGTTAAGAATCAATCGAATTGAAGTCATAGTGTCATCGTTGGCTGGAATCGATATATTTGCGAGATCTGGGTCACAATTTGTATCGACTAAAGAAATAGTAGGAATCCCCAAAATGGCACATTCCCGAAGAGCTATATACTCTTTTTGCTGATCAAGGACGATCACAATGTCCGGCAACCTCGTCATATATTTGATCCCGCCGAGATATCTTTGCAAGGTAGATAATTTTCTCTTCAAGATTGCCACATCTCTTTTTGGGAGATGGTGGAATTTTCCCATCTTTTCTTCTGCTCTTAAGTCTCTAAATTGAGAAAGTCTAGTTTTCGTAATCGACCAATTCGTTAACATACCACTGAACCACTTTTTATTAACATAATGACAACGAGCCCTTATTGCAGCTGATGCTACTAAATCCGCTGCTCTTTTTTTGGTACCAACAATTAAAAAGCTTTTTCCCTGACTTGCTGCATCAAAAACTAAATCACAAGCTTCTGATAAAAAACGAGCCGTTCTAGCGAGATTTGTAATATGAGTACCTTTACGCTTTGCCGAGATGTAAGGGGCCATTTTAGGATTCCATTTCTTAATACCATGACCAAAATGAACTCCCGCTTCTATCATCTCTTTCAAATTGATGTTCCAATATCTTCTTGTCATTTTTTCCACACTTCCTTTTGATTTTTTCTTTTTTTTTCATCCTACCATTCCATTACGGAATTTATTTCTTTTTTTTTTTGAAAATTAAGAAAGAGCCGAAATAGCTTGAAATAAATAATAATTGTTCCGATGTAACCTTCCACTGAGAATTGGCTATTGATACATGGTATAAACGTAACCTTAATGAATTAACTGACTTCTTTTACTTATTAAAATAAAATAAAAATCTAAAATCTGACCTGTTAGTGTTCTAAGGTCAAAAGTCTAGTTTAAATAAAAAAATCTGCTTTATGTATCCTTAAATCGTATAAATGGGGGTTCTGATGTCTCATAGAAATTGTTTGTTACATCAGAATCAGAAGAAACTAATTCTGTATGGAGAAACAAAATATCTCTCATTTCCGACGCGAATAGATTTTTTTTTTGAATTTCGAAATAAAGGTTCTTGTCTTGTGGGGAATGATGCACAAATTTTTGGAATCCGGTACCAACAGGTATAATCCCCCCCAGAACTACGTTTTCTTTCAGGCCTTTCAACCAATCAATACGACCTCGTAGGGCAGCTTTTGCTAAAACTCGAGCAGTTTCTTGAAAACTTGCTTCAGATATGAAACTTTGGGTATTCAGGGAAGCCCTTGTTATTCCCAATAAGATTGCCCGATAATAGACCGATTCATCCAAAGCTCGTCCTGCTCGTTCTGCTCGTAATAGTCCGATTAATTCCCCAGGTGAAAAAACATTAGACATTCCATCTTCGGAAACCCGCACTTTTGATGTTACTTGGCGTATAATAATCTCTATATGTCTATTATGGATCTGTACCCCTTGGGATCGATAAACCTTTTGGATCTTATTAACCAAAGAGATACGACTTTGGGCTATGGTTAGCTCAGCTCCAATCAAGAATCCCCAGGGGACCCCAAGAATTCTTGGTATACGCTCATTCCAATCCTCAATTCTCCTTTCGAGATTCGGCGATAGTGAATCAATTGAACGCGCTTCAAAGATTTGTTCTACTTTTGGAAGACCTTGCGTTATGTCACTAGATCTCGATTTTTCATATATAAACGTAACTAACCTATCTCCTTTGTAAAGGATTTCTCCATAATGACCATGAACAGTTGCTCCTGTAGTGGCCAAATAAGGCTTAGCTGCTCTTATAACAAAGGAATCAATATTAACAATGAAAATTTGACCAGATTTTTTTATGTGCGATTTAAATAGACATACATTTTCGCAAATAAATTGTCCAAGGTGAATTATTGCCGATGTCTCCTCCCAAGAATCATGATGGAGAAAGTGCCAATTCAAATGGAATGGATCCAACATGATGTTACTATCGAAATTCGAAATCCTTTGATTTTCATCTATTAAAGAGTATTTAAGCCCTTGAAGTACTTGGAGGGTTTGTTTCAAATTGTCAAGGAACAAATATTTTTTTAACAGGATCTGATTATGCGTTAGTAAATAGTAAGATGAAGAAAAATTCGATATACTAGGTACAATAGCGGCTAAGGGCCCAAAAATATCTCGAATAGGAATTCTAGGATTCGATTCTTTTACCGCATTGGGATATTTCGAATTCTTGAATAAACCAATTCGAGAACAGTTGGATGCCGACAAAATCATCAAAGATTGGTATTCTTTATTTCGATTCAACAAGGTGCCAATAGCTTCTTGATGTTGGCTAAGTGATTGAATCTTCGCCTTGGAATAAAAGGAATTGGTGCGATCTAACCTATTATTGGGAATCGGTCCTGCACTTGTCCTATCATACCTTCTTCGTGTATACGAAATAGTGGACTTGACTAACTCAATTCTTAGGAAATCGCGAATCAGATCATTTGCTCTTACCTCAACAAGGGAAGCACGAGCCTCCTCTTTTTCTTCTTGTTCCCAATTCACTACTAAGCAAGTTCGAACAAATTGACTATTCGTATGATAAATTCTTTGAGTTAACTTGCTATTTTCATGAGAAATAAAATTGACAAGTCGAAGTTGGAAATTATCCTCTTCTTGCAAGAGATCTTGCGGGAAAAGTGTTGCTAAATTTCTCCCTTCGTCCATTTCATATGCGACTGCAGGTCGAACCGAAACAAAATACTTTTCCTTGCTCTTGAGAATTTTTTTCCGTTGAACATAGACCCAATTTTTCCTTTTTTTTGATTCCTTAGAATCTTTCTTTTCTCTTTCTGGTGGTATCAAACTACCACCTAATATCTTATCCGCCTCTTCAGGAAAATGCATATCTCCGGAAAAGATTTTGAGTTCCGTATGGCTTTTTTTTCTCTTCACTCGGACCAATCCACCTAGTCGACTTCTTGTATTTTTTGTGAGTTGTGTATCCACTCCAATGATACTATTATCAAGTACCTTTAGGGATGAGGATCTCGGCAAGATATGCAGTTCTTGAAGAATGAAAAAAAACCGATCTAGTTCTTTTTGGTATTTTAGACTAAATTCTTTTGTTCCTCGATGCTCAATCAAACCCTCTTTTTTTAAGATGGAATCTTCCTCTGGGCTCCCGTATTCGTCCTCTGAGTCTTCTTCTGAGTCTTCCTCTAAAGTCCCATATTCGTCCTCTGAGCCTTCCTCCGGGCTCCCATATTCGTCCTCTGAGTCTTCCTCTAGAGTTCCATATTCGTCCTCTCGGGTTCTATATTCGTTCTCTGGGCTCCCATATTCGTCTTCTGAGTCTTTCTCTCCAGTCCTATATTCATCCTCTAGGATCCCATATTCGTCTTCTAGGGCTTCATATTCGTCCTCTAGGATCCCATATTCATCTTCTAGGGTTTCATATTCGTCCTCTCGAGTCCTATATTCGTCTTCTAGGGTTTCATATTCTTCCTCTCGGGTCCTATATTCGTTCTCTGGGCTCCCATATTCGTCCTCTGAGTCTTCCTCTCGAGTCCTATATTCGTCCTCTAGGGTCCTATATCTAAATTTAACAATTCCTGAACCCTTTTTATCTTTTCTGTATCGTGGATCGTCAAAATAAGCAAAAATAGTATTTCTACGTAAAACACCCATAAAGGGTATTTCAATCGAAATCCCCAAACAGGATATTAGTTCTTTCTCTTGTTCTTGATGATATTGTAATGGAATGACGAACCCATTTCTTCGCTTTTTCGCCAACAAATCCGAATTATCTTGAAGAATAGAAGGATAGACAAAATTCCAATGGCCATTGGACATGATTCGATCCGGCGTTGAATAATCAAGAATTTCCCTATCTTTTTTACCAAAAGTATCCAACAGTCTATGTCTTACTTGATCATTAGCCATTGAGAGGTCAAAGAGATATCTTCCGTCAACAGAAAAAGAATAAGTATTCATTTGATCTTGATCCTTGTGGAGCGAAAAAGACGCTATACTGGATCTGCACATACTTACTGACAATATCCATAAATGGCTTGTTTTTGGTAATCGACGAAGATTACCATATTGATATTCGGGCGCATGGTAAACATCAGTACTCCAGTGCATTTCCCCGTCTGATTCGGAATAAATATGCTTTTGTACTTTTTCTTTAAAATGCAAAGTGGACGTTCCGGCACGAATCTCCGCAATTACTTGTTCGGATTCTACATACTGATCATTTTGCACTAGAATCAAGCTTTTTGAGGGAATATTCACACTATATAGAATATCCTGACTCTGAATAGTTACATGCAAGTCTATATAACATAGAAAAGCAGGCTGCCCATGACGGGTACGTGTGGGGTGAACCAAATCTTCATTGAATTGGATTTTTCCATTCGAAGGGGATCGTACAAGGTCGGCAGTACCCCCTGTGAATACTCCGCCAGTATGAAAAGTTCTTAATGTTAGTTGAGTCCCTGGCTCCCCAATTGATTGACCTGCAATAATACCTACGGCTTCCCCCAATTCGACCAGATCGCCATGAGTGGGACTCCGACCATAACATAATTGACAGATCCAAGATGTGCTCCGGCAAGTAAAGGGGGTTCTAATATATATTGGTTGTGCTCGAAATGGTTGTGCTCGAAAGGCAGTTATGAATCGATTGACTAATCCAATTCCAATATCTTGATTTCGAGCGGCAATGCATCGTGAACCAATATATATATCGTCTGCTAATACACGACCAATTAGTGTTTGGACAAAAAGTTTTTCCGTCATCCCATTTTGAGGACTCAAAGAAATACCTTGGATAGTACCACAATCTCTTCTACGCACAATAATATGTTGAACTACTTCAACAAGTCTACGTGTAAGATATCCAGCATCCGCTGTTCGTACAGCAGTATCTACAACCCCTTTGCGGGCTCCGTAGCAGGAAATTATATATTCTGTCAAAGAAAGTCCCTCGCGTAAATTGCTTTGAATAGGTAAATCAATCATTTGTCCTTGAGGATCCGCCATTAATCCTCTCATACCTACTAATTGGTGTACCTGAGATGCATTTCCTCTGGCTCCTGAAAAAGACATTAGATAGACTGGATTAGAAGGATCCGTTATCCGAAAATTCGAATTCATTTCTTGTTTCAAATATTCACTTGTAGCATACCATATCTCAACGGATTGGCGTAATTTTTCTACCGCGTGTACAGCCCCATAATAATAGTGTTTCTCCAAAAGAAAACTCTGTTGTTCCGCGTCTTGCACTAACCATCCCTTAGATGGTATTGTTAAAAGATCCTCGATTCCTAATGAAATCGATGTAGTAGTGGCTTGATGAAAGCCCAGAGTCTTTATTTGATCCAGTATATGGGATGTATATCCCATTCCGAAATGATCTATTAATCTGCTAATAAGTCGTTTCATAGCAGTTCCGTCTATCTCTTTATTATGAAAGACCAGATTGGCCCGTTCCGCCATACATAAGTACCCCCTTTTTCGGCTGAGTAGGATTCGACAATTGCTGAGTAGGATTCGACAATGGGCCTGAGTCAGTGATTCGAAAATTTAATTAACTTCCTTTCCTTAATCTCAATCTGGATTCGCGCGGCAAAAATGATGATACTAGCGAAATCGGAATGCCCCCCGAAAGGGAGGGGCATCGCCGAATCTAACTTCCTTGTTTAGATAGTGTATGAATAGGCCTGACTAAATCCTTGTATGGCTTCCTCTATTTCTCTATAAAAAGAAATATGACCAAGAGTGCTTCGAATGTATATAGAACGGATTTCTTTTTTTCTATTTCCCACTATTAGATAGTGGGCATAAATCTCATGATAAGTCCCCAAAGATTCATATTGAACTTCAATCGGAACTTCTCTTGACCCAATGACGCGTTGATCTAGTTTCCATCGGAGCCACAAGGGACTGTCTAAACTGATTCGTTTCTGTCTATAAGCTCCCAGTGCATCATAGGAATTAGAAAAATGGGGTTCTTTATCTTTTGTATACTTATAATTATTATTATTGTAATTTACTTTTTGATTTGGATAGTTTGCGCAACTATTATATCTATTTGCACAAATACCCCGACGGTTTCCAATCGTTAATACATAAAGTCCGATAAGCATGTCTTGGGTCGGTACGCAAATAGGATCCCCAATAGCGGGAGATAGGAGATTCATATGAGAAAACATAAGTAAACGGGCTTCCGCCTGAGCTTCCAAGGATAAAGGTAGATGAACAGCCATTTGATCCCCATCAAAGTCCGCATTGAAACCCTTACACACTAATGGGTGTAAACAAATAGTACGCCCCTCCACTAAAGTAGGTTGGAAGGCCTGTATGCCTAATCTATGCAGGGTAGGTGCTCTATTCAACAGTACAGGATGTCCCCGCATAACTTCTTGAAGTATTTCCCATACAATGGGTTCCTTTTCCCAAATTTTCCTTTTAGCAATCCTGACATTAGAAGTAGCGCGTTTCGTGATTAAATCGCGAATTACAAATAGCTGAAAAAGCTTTATTGCTATCTCTAGAGGTAATCCACATTGATGTAATGAAAGCGAAGGACCCACAACAATGACAGAACGCCCCGAGTAATCGACCCGTTTTCCAAGCAGAGTCTCGCGAAACCTTCCCTCTTTACCTTCAATTACATCTGAAAGTGATTTGTATACTTTATTGTGACCATCCCTCGTTGGTTGCCCGCGGGACCCACTATCAAGAAGTGTATCCACGGCTTCTTGTACCAATTTTTCCTGGCACATTACTAAATCTGCTGGCGCTAATTCACTTCTTTTTAATAGATAGGCAAGGTTGTTGTTCCGACGAATAACTCTCTTATAAAGTTCATTAATATCCGAAGTCACTACTTTATCCCCAGACCTATAAACAATGGGTCTCAATTCGGGAGGAAGAACTGGTAATAAGCACAAAACCATCCATTCTGGTTCTACATTTGTTTGAATAAAATGTTTCGCCAATTGCATGCGTCTAATCAAAAAAACTTTTCTTATTCGTCTTTTTCTATCTTCCCATTCATCTCCACTATACCCCTCGTCTTCTAATTCCTTCCATTCGACCAAGGAATTCTCTATAATAATTCGCAAATCCAAATCTGCTAATTGTTCTCTAATAGCACCTGCTCCTGTCGCAATTTCCCGATTTCGAAATGTTGCAAAGCCTGGGGTAGAAAAAAAGGGAGAAATGCTGTGGTTACAGGATGCAATTTCATCTTCGAATAAACCTCGTAATCGTAAGAAAGTAGGTTTTTTAGCGCTGGGCCTAGCAAAAGAGAAATCGCCGTATACTAGGCCCTCCAATTTCTTAAGGGGTTTATCTAAAAGGTTCGCGATATAACTAGGAAGACCTTTCAAATACCACACATGAGTCGCGGGACATGCGAGTTTGATGTATCCCATTTGATATCTTCGTATCCGAGAATCAACAAATTCTACCCCGCATTTTTGGCAAAATCTTTCCTCTTCGTTTTCAGCTCCGCTCGCTCGAGAATTTCCACAAGCACAAATTCCGCTTTTTATGGGTCCAAAGATTCTTTCGCAAAACAATCCATCTTTTTCTGGTTTATCGGTTTTATAATGAAAAGTAGAGGGCCTTGTGACTTCGCCAACGACTTCCCCATTAGGTAGGTTTTTGTTAGCCCAAGCCTTTATTTGTTGAGGGGAAACGAGTCCAATTTGAAGTTGTTGATGTTTATATTGGTCAATCATAAATAAGAAAAGAATTTATATTTATTCCGATCAAACTTCCTCCCTATTAACCTGGAAGTTCTTCTCAGATACAAGGAAATGATTCAGTTCTAGAGCCAAAGATCGTAGTTCTCGAACGAGCACTCGAAAAGATTCTGGAGGATACTCGTGATTAGGTACTCTTTTTCCCCAGATCGTAGCATTAAGTATTTCTTGGCGAGCTATAAGATGATCAGATTTATAAGTAAGTATCTCTTGTAAAATATGAGCAACACCAAATCCTTCTAAAGCCCAAACTTCCATTTCTCCTACTCGTTGTCCCCCTTGCTTGGCTCTTCCTCTAACGGGTTGTTGTGTAACAAGTGAGTAGGGCCCAGTAGAACGTCCATGGATTTTCTCATCAACTTGATGAATTAATTTTAAGATATAGGACTTCCCTATTAGAACAGGTTGTTCGAAGGGGTCTCCTGTTCTTCCATCAAATATTCTGCTTTTTCCCGGGTACTCGGGTTCAAATACCCATGGATTTTTTGTTTGTTTACTGGCTTCATATAATTCTGAAAACACAAGTTTTCTTGAAGCCTCTTGCTCATATCTCTCATCAAAGGGTGCTATTCTATAATGTTTCTTTAGCAGATCCCCGGCTAATCCGAGCGAGCTTTCAAATATTTGTCCCACATTCATTCGTGAGGGTACTCCTAAGGGATTGAAGACCATATCAACAGGTGTTCCATCTTGCAAATAGGGCATATCTTGCCTGGGCAAAATTTTGGAAATGATCCCCTTATTCCCGTGTCTTCCGGCTACTTTATCCCCAACTTTGATTTCGCGTTTCTGTAAAATATATACACGAACCATTATGTCTAGGGGGTCCCTCTGGATCCATTTCACATCGATAACGCGCCCTCTTCCACCTATAGGTAGTTTGAGAGAAGTTTCTTTTGAAGTGGATACCTCAAGGCCAAATATGGCCCGTAATAACCCAGCTTCCGCGATATACGACGATTCGCTCGCTATCTGAGGCGTTAATTTACCTACTAAAATATCGCCAGTTTCTACCCAGGATCCCAACCTAACAACTCCATTTCTGTCCAAATTGCGGAGTAAATGTTCTTCTAGATGTGGTATTTCTTTAGTAATTTTTTCAGCAGAGCCTTGGCTTGTCGTATCCGTCTGAATTTCATATTTTCGGATGTGAAAAGAAGTATAAATATCCTCATATACCAAACGTTCGCTAATTAGTACTGCGTCTTCAAAATTGTAACCTTCCCATGGCATATAAGCTACTAATACGTTTTTTCCTAAAGCAAGTTCCCCACCAACTGTAGCAGCTCCCTCCGCTAAAATTTGTCCTTTTTTAATGGATTTACCCCGCAGAACCCGAGGTTTTTGGTGCATACAAGTATTTTTGTTAGAGCGCCGATGGGTAACTAAAGGAATACTTATAGTCTTCCCACTACTTGATAAAAGGATCTTGTGACTATCAGTAGAAATGATCTTTCCCTCGCGTTCGGCTATAACGGAAACCCTCGAATCTAGAGCTGTTTGGCGTTCCAATCCAGTTCCAACAATGCACTTCTCGGACCGAGAAAGCGGAACTGCTTGGCGCTGCATATTAGAACTCATTAAAGCCCGATTCGCATCATTATGCTCAATAAAAGGAATGAGAGAACCTCCAATAGAAAAATATTGGAAAGGAAAAATACTTCTAACATGAATCTGTTCCCATGCAATAGTCAGGAATTCTTGACGGTATCTAGCTGGAACAACCTGTTCTTCCTGAATACCCTGATTCAAGGACAAAGAATTTCCTGCTGCTATCATATAATATTCATCTCTATTTGGTGATAAATAAACCACCTGTCTCTCTTTTTTTTCTTTTGCTTTCTCAGATATTTCATAAAAGGGACTCTCTATGGACCCCCACCAGTGGTCAATTCTCGCATGAATAGCTAAGGATCCAGTAAGTCCAACATTGATTCCTTCGGACGTGTCAATTGGACAAATACGCCCATAGTGACTCGGATGAATATCTCGGCTCCGAAAACTTGCAGTTCTCCCCGTCAATCCTCCAGGACCCAAACAACTCACTTTTCGCCCATGAACAGTTTGTGTCAATGGATTGGTTTGATCAAAAACTTGAGATAAGGGGTATGTGCCAAAAAAGGTCTCATAAGTAGTTATTAATAAAATCGAAGTTGAAGTTGGAGTTACCAAAGTTTGTGGAGTCGGTTTCGATTGACGTATGAATACTCTACGGATAGTTTTTTGAACCGCATGTTGTAAACGACCAAGAGCCAGTCCGAATTGATCTTGTAACAGATCCGCAACCGAACGAATACGTTTATTTTTCAAGTGATTCATATCGTCATCGTCAAGTATACCCGTTCCAAATTTCATTCCAATCAAATGATCCGTAGCGGCCAATACATCTCGTGGTAACAAGAATGTATTGTTCTGAGGTATATCAAGATTCAGTCTCCGATTCATATTTCGTCGACCAATCCTTCCTAATTCACATTTTTGTTGAAAAAATTTCTTTTGTAATTCCTCACATAAGGACTCCGAAAATACCAGGTCCCCACCTACACAAGCAAATTGTTGATAAAACTCCAAAATAGCTTTTTCTTTTGACTCAATCCTCTTCTTCTCCTTAGCATTCGGGAAAGATAAGAAAATTTCAGGGTAGGAAACATTATCTAGAATTTCTTTTAGATTCGAACCCATAGCTGATGATAGAACTAGAATAGATATCTTTTGTTTTCTACTCACGCGAGCCCATATCCTTTCTTTTTTATCAATTGCTAATTCCGATCTTCCTCCCCAATCTGATATTATAGTCCCAGTGTAGATAGAAATTCCCTTATGGTCTAATTCCGAGCGGTAGTAAATACCAGGACTTAGCAATATTTGATTGATCACAATTCGGTATATTCCATTTATTATAAAGGTTCCTAAGGAATTCATTATAGGAATGTTTCCAATAGAAATGGTTTGCTTTTGCACATCGAAACCAAAAATTAATCTCGCAGATACATATAATTCGGAAGAATAGGTGAGTGATTCATACACAGCATCCCTTTCTTTTATCGAGGGTTCTAGCAATTGATATCCTTTCGCAAATAATTGAAATGCAATTTCGTGATCTGGATCTTTAATTGTTGGAAACTTCTCAAGTTCTTCTGCCAAGCCTTGATTAATGAACCTACAAAATCCCTCGAATTGGATCTGACTAAATCCGGGTATTGTGGACATTCCCTCATTTCCATTCCGGAGCATCTTAATCTTAAGTTTCCTGTTTATCGAAGAAAAATTCCATTATCAGCTCACTCTTCATCAATCCCTATGGATCGATCTAGCAATTATGGAATCCATATTCTGTTTACTGAATCACATGAAATTCTAGGGAACTCCACATACATATTTCATATATGTATTTCATACATATGAATAGAGACAATTTCGACGAAAGTTCGAATTTGCCAGGGGTACAAATCGAATGAAAATGAATTGATAAAACATTCCTAGAAAAAAATTCTGCCACTTACACTTTATGATACTAATCAGATTGGATGGCAAAGATTTCTCATTTTATCTCCTTTCTATGAATGGGATAAAGCCATAATATAATAATTTATAAGCACTATAAAATTTGACTTTAGTTCGATTTAGAATAGCACGCTTAGTTTAATTTCAAAAAAGAATAAGAATTTGAGGGTTCTTTTTTGTTTCGTAGTAGTAGAATTGCTAGAAAATATAGGATTTCATTGTAGAATCCTAAAATAAAGTAAGTCCTTTTTTTAAGTACATGCCAATCTAGTTATCCACCTCTCCACATATCCCTGCTTTTATCGTAATTTCACTTGGGTGGGCCAAGATGGTCAGGTCATACTCTATATCAGACCAAATTTCTTTTTTTTATTCAAGATATTTAATGCAATGAAAAATTAAAGCACGATTCCCCATAGAGATATGTACATAAGGGGGATCCATGGATAATAATGCTGTTATGGATAATAATGCTGTTCGGACCTGTAGTTTACCTATACACGGATTAGGCATAAATCCATTCTATTTTATTATGCCATTAAAAGGAAGGGGGGAGAGAATACCGATTTAAGAGTCGTTCACTACTGCAATTCAAAAAAAAATAGAATTCTAGTTAATGGTTCCAATTTGTTCTGAATTTTGCAGCCTGTGACTGGAAATCCACTTTTTCTCTTTTTTCATCTCAATAGAAAGAAAAGGGAAGTTTTCTAGTGTTAGCAATGTTTGTTTTAAGATAGAATCCATCGAGGAGAATAATCGAAACTGGATTCAAAAAAAGCAGGAATAGATTTTTTGAAAAAGATTGGAAAAAAGTAAGTAGAATTAGATTCAAGATAAAAGAAAGGAGGTTTTAGTAAGAAAACCTGGATGAATACTTGCTCTTTTCTCTATTTTAGATCGGATTTTTTGGCGGCATGGCCAAGCGGTAAGGCAGGGGACTGCAAATCCTTTATCCCCAGTTCAAATCTGGGTGCCGCCTGATCAATAAAATACTTAGGCTTATAGTACTGATCGAACTCAACAAATTCGTACCCTGCATAAGTTGGGGCAAGAGAGTAACTAGGCCTGGCGATACTGGATTTTGAGAATCCATAGTTCTATCCTCAAACTAGGGTTTGTTTTGTCGGTAGTGGCCCAAACGGCTACCAATAAGGATGAGGTTGCGTTTCCTTATTCTTTTATTAATTTTAATTGATTCTTAATTGATTCGATTCGAGAATTAAAAATTACAAGGCTAAGATGTCAGAAATCTTGATATCCAAAGGGCCCCTAAGGGGCATTCTTTTTTTTTCAATCTAAGATTGAAGAAGGGACTCCACGAAGGAATATCAAGACTTCCTAATTATCATACATTTTATTTATCATACATCTTATGCTACCTACATACACTAAAGTAAGGGCTACTGATTCTGTCGAGAATCAGATTGAATAGGCTGATCAAAAATCAATTTCGGAGTTGTGGATAAAGTCTCCTCATTCTTTCATAGAATGATAGAAGGGCTGTAGGGTTTAGGTTAAAAATAAACATAGGCAAGGTAGGTATCCAATAAATATTTATCTATCCTAATTTTATGGTATATTCTGACGTCCTTTGCTTATAAAAAAAGGGTAACAAAAGGAAGAAAAAATCTTCCTATTCCCGCGTCTTCTATTCAGGACATCATCCCCGTACTCTTTTTTAAGGAAAAGGGCTATGTATCGTATTTATACTTAATGCTCTCCAATTCTACCAGAAATCCTATAAGAATTTGTTAGGAGTAAATTCCTTGAACTGATTCATCCATAGCGTTAGGGCAGAATCCCTTTTTGACTCTGTACCCTTGATTCCACTATGATTATTGATCAATAGTAGAATAATTCCTTCATAGAAATAGGAGACATAATTTACATGGATATAGTAAGTCTCGCTTGGGCTGCTTTAATGGTAGTCTTTACATTTTCTCTTTCACTAGTAGTATGGGGGAGGAGTGGACTCTAGGGATACTACTAATTGATTGAGTAGTCGAATTGTTGTATCAACTTTTTTCTTTAATTGATCGTTTTGCATTAATCATTTTGCCAAACTTTATTCTTTCTCTCTTTCTTTAGTTTTGTTTCACTCCTGTACCTGTAAGAAACTCTTGTAAGAAAGAGTCGTTCTATTCTACTATATAGAAATAGAAAGAGCGATTACAGCAATTCAAAATTTCTACTAGAAGTGACGAATGGTTAAAAAAGTTCTATACATAAGAAAATTAGACTTTCTTCCACGGAGCTATTCACAACATATCGCACACTTTCCATTTGTTTTATATTCTTTTCTTATTCTTAGAATAATTTTTATGCTCTTTTGAAGCATCTCGCCGCATGTTTAAGCATGAAAGATTCGCTGGTTTTTTCCTTTTACTTTTTTTCTTTTACTTTTTACTATAGTCTATTCTCATATTATTTTTCTCTCCCTCCATGGATTCTTTCGTGAAGAATTGTCTTCGATTTTTTTATTTTGACTTGATTGAAATTAAGTGGATGCAGTGAAAAAAGAAATTGAATTAGACTACTATTTCAATCTACTAATCTATTCTATGTAGATTCAAGATAATATAATAGAAAGACTCTAAAGTGTCGTAGAAAAAACTATATGTAGTTCTTTCTACCACACTTTATGATTCCAACCAGATCCTTTCATTTAAGACTTGGATTTTTATTTTATTTAATCCCTTTTTCATTTCTTCAATGATTAATTGGAATTCCAATTAATCATTTTGGCTGACTGTTTTTACATAAATAATAAGTAAAAAGGCAGTAGGAACTAGAATAAACAGTGCAGTAGCAATAAATGCGAGAATATTGACTTCCATAACCTCTTTATTTTTTTCACAATAACTCGGGATGTAATCCCATGGAGAGGAAAAAGGGGTATCCTGTAAATTCAAGGGGAGGACTTGCATTCTGATAATACTGAATCAATTCAATATTATGAATATCGGATCTATCAAATCAATTCATGGTTGAGAGTGGAATAGTATAACATAGGAAGATCCACTTTTTCTTTTCTATATCTATAACCCACGATCTTTCTTATCTTATCCAATTTCCCTTCCTTTTTCTTATAGTTATACATACAATTATGTATGTATGTATTATATGACCGACTTTCTATGGGTCACATAGACATCCAAATAAGCAGTAGAAGTAGAAGTGAGATGGAGAAAAGAGGGCTTAAATAAAATAAAATCGAATATTTTAATTAATTTAGGAAAAAGGGCGTTTGCTTTGCTTGGTTTTTCTTTTATTTTATTAAGTTACTATCAATATCCACTTTTGGGGTCTAAAGATGAGAACAGATCCATAAAATAAGGAGTCCGCAAATGGAATGAAAATGAGATAGATTCTTTCCAATTAGTCATTGAACATACACAAACAAAGTTGGAACTACAAAATGGAGGGGGCCTGGTTTAATCCAAAAAGTAAAGTACTAATTATATTCAATTAAATTCACTGTCTATGTCTAAGAAAAAACGAATACGATTTATGTATGGATTTCGGTAAAATACCGGTACTCTATTCCATAAGAGTCGAATAGGAAGTTAAGATGAGGATGGTATCATCATAAGGATAGAGTAATATCCTAAATTATACTAATCCAAGTATGATATGTATGTCTTTCCTTATCAACCGGGAGTAGTGAAAAAAAAAAATTCCTATAGGCCTCCCCTCCCTCTTTAATGAGAAATGCGAAATAAAAAAAGTGAAATAAGGGTGCCCCATAGGTATTTGATCTTCTCTCCTGCCCCCCCTTTTTCATGGAAAAAGGAAAGATGAATTTCTCCATTCATTGAACCCTAGTTCGGGACTGACGGGGCTCGAACCCGCAGCTTCCGCCTTGACAGGGCGGTGCTCTGACCAATTGAACTACAATCCCCGCGGGGTGTATGGCATACCTATTCTTAAATAGAACCATAAGAAGATTCGATTCGCCTGTCGTACTCTAAGAAATAGACGAATCATATACTACATACCCACATATCATATGTGGGTATAGTGAGAGTGACATAACTAGTATGTCGCGATTTTTTATCGCTAAAAATGGATGATAATCCACCTTTCATTTCAATAAGAAAAACTCTTTTGTTTGTAAAAAAGGAATGAGAGAGATATGGATTAGAAAGAAATTTCCCCCTTTCGCTTTATCCTTTATTTCTATGGATCAGACATTTTATTTTATGGAAGAAAAACAAATGGATTTAGTTCATATTCACGAAGCCCTAGATTTTTGGGCCGAGCTGGATTTGAACCAGCGTAGACATATCGTCAACGAATTTACAGTCCGTCCCCATTAACCGCTCGGGCATCGACCCAGGAAGAATTTATTCTAGGGTTTTTTAGAATCTATGATTAACCTCCTTTCATAATACTCCCTACCCCCAGGGGAAGTCGAATCCCCGCTGCCTCCTTGAAAGAGAGATGTCCTGAACCACTAGACGATAGGGGCATCACTTCACTAGACGATAGGGCCATATACAACCGCTCGTCATTATACTATAATGATAGTATGAGCAGTTTTTTGGAATTGTCAATATACTCGAAGAGTATAACTAGATCCAAAGCAAAGAGTCTTTCCTACTTTTCTGTTATGCTTTCATAGGATTTTTTTTAGTTGATGGTTAGGTTAATTCACGGATCATTCCCTACTTTTTAGGGAAATTCATTTAAAGGGTATAGAATAAGAATAGATTAATAAAAGGGATTCTAGATTAGTTCAGTACAGGTAGTGATTTGATTGATCTAACAGGAAAAAGAGTCCAATTTGATTTCTTTTTTGTAATTTCCACCCCGTGCTTCGTTTAGCGTTCAGACCAAAAATGCATGCATCCCACACTAAGTCATAAAATTCAAGAAAAAATAGAGAAATTTTCAAAAACAAAGAAAAAAAAGTGAATAAATAATAAATTTAGTAGAAAAGTACTTTATCGGATTCGAACCGATGACTTACGTCTTACCATGGCATTACTCTACCACCAAATAAAAAGCCCTTTATCGGATTTGAACCGATGACTTATGCCTTACCATGGCATTACTCTACCACTGAGTTAAAAGGGCTTTTTATTCAATTCAAAAATTAGCCACTTTGATTTCTCATTATGAGTCTACTGCATAATGTACATAATATATGTATATATAGAGATATATGTAGAGATTATATATGTATATATCGAGATATAGAAGTTTATTCATGGCGAGGTTCAAAATCTTGAGAGTTCAAAATCTTGAGAAAATCAAGAAAAATAAGAAAATCTTTCATATTCTCTCTTATCACTTGCACAAAGTAGAGGTTTTTTTCTTTTTTTATATAAAAAAATACATATAATAAAATACGTGAAGAGAGAGTTGACACAATAAAAAATTATTATTAGTATCCGATATACTTGAAGAGGGTAAGTTCATAGGTATGTAAACATGATCTCGGACGACTCACCAAACCAAAGCCCAGAAGTTCTATTTTTTAGAAGAGGAGAACAAATATGTATCAATTGTTGAATCGGATACAACAATGGGAAAAAAAAAAAAGGCCAAAGGGGCAATAAGAGCTGCTGTTAAAAAAACGGTAGACTTTGTTTTTTTTTTATCTTTAGGCTATTGACTTTTCACGTGCTCAGAACGTTCTGCAGAATTAGGGACTTTTTTCTTCTATTGGCTGATCTTATGATGAGAACTTTCTCCATTTATGTTTTATTTCTTCTAATTCTAATTGGGTAGGGTATAAAGGAATTCGCGCTCTTCATATACCCATATGGTTGGGTATTAATTTTCAGTGATATACTTCTTGTCTGTTTTGGTGAGAAATTGAAACTATTTTTAACAGGCATCTCTTAGAAAAACCTTCGAGTTCAAAACTTTTCCATTTTTCTTAAAAAGTTTTGGACGGATTTGTTGAAGCGATTTTTAACAGGTACCCCTTCCAAGGAAGGGGGGTACTTGAATATTCTCAAGGGATTATGGTTGGTGCATTTTGAACAAACTATGTTGGAGTTTTAGCAACAATTTGCTTGTAAAAAGTGGGCAGTCGAATTTATACTGCAGAGTATAAAAATTATTCTACTGCCTGCCCAACAAAAAATAATAAACCATACCCTACATACCTAACTCCTCCTGGCTATGGGTTTTCTGTTTCCGAAGATTAGGAAAAAAGGAGGATTCTGGAACCCTAAAGGTTCGATGGTATATGGATATGGAAAATATAAGATTCCCGATCCTAGCGGGAAAAGGAAGGGAACAGATACCCAATATGATTCTTGGGAGGAACATTTGGTAATGGTCTTGGTCCTCTATGCTCTTTTTTATGTGTTCTTAGTTCTATTCATCTTCTTTGATTCTTTTAAACAAGAATCTAATAAACTAGAATTGAGTGGAAAAGAGGAGAAGAAATTGGTAAATGGAGAGGATCGACTAACCAGAGACATTTAGGATCTTCTTTACATCAGGTAAATCCGTCGGGTCCTGTCCGCTTCTCCGTTTAAGTTACGACTCTTTGTTTCTTGCTTCTCTCAAGCCATAGGGAAAGTCTATGATGAATTTTTAAAATGCATCTCACTCTTTCTCTAGGGCTCGGACTTCATGATAAGTGGGGGAAGAAAGAAAACATCTTCCCCAATTTCTTTGTTCAGAATTGAACAAAAAAGAAAAGGAAGAAAGGGATTTATGGGGGCAGTGCTGCTCCCTATATCTCCTAGTGTATATTGTAGGAATAATCAAACTATTCCTTAGAGCAGTCTGGCACACTTACGTCCTCGCAAAACAAATAATGATCATTGTAGTCGTAACCGTAGAATACGAACCTAATCGAAATGCATACATTTGTCTCATACACTATGGGGATGGTGAGAAGAGATATATTTTACATCCCAGAGGGGCTATCTAAACCCTAAAGCTAAAGTAAAGGCCCGCGATCGAAGTACCAACAGCTCACTGTCATGAACCTTCTCCATTTGATTCAATAAGGGGGAATTAGCCTCCTTCTCGAATGGCTACCCTTGACAAAGGGTAGCGTTGGTATCATAATCTACATGTAGCGGGTATAGTTTAGTGGTAAAAGTGTGATTCGTTCTATTAATAACTGAATTTGAAATGATATACTTAAGGCGTCCTTAAGTTTTTTATATTCCGATGAAAACTTTAGTTCTTATAAAGGATTTAATCCTTTTCCTCTCAATAGCATATTGAGGAAGAATATACATTCTCGCGATTTGTACCCAAAAACTAATTGAAATTGCATCCAAAATACAAATTGGATTATGAGTACAGAGTCGCGAAGCATAATTTTGCATTGGATTAAGTATTCCAATTTTAAAAATATGAGTAAAGGATCTATGGATGAAGATACAAAAAAGTTTATTTCCAATCGTAACTAAATCTTCTTTTGTTAAAAAAGGAAATGGAAGCCAAATAGCTAAAAAACGGTAGTTTTGGTTTACTAGAACCATCAGCATATTGTTTCAGCTCGGTGGAAACCTAATTCTTTTCCTCAGGATCTCTTGAATGAAATTAGGGAACGAAGTAAGTAGATTAGATAGATTTAGTAGAATTTCTATCTCCTACTCTATAGGGATCATCTAGAAAGCGGAGAGCTTTGGTTCCATTCAGATAGAAAAGCTGACATAGATGTTAAGTGGTGAGAATATCCATAAAGGAGCCGAATGAAATCAAAATTTCATGTTCGGTTTTGAATTAGAGACGTTAAAACTAATCAACCAACGTCGACTATAACCCCTAGCCTTCCAAGCTAACGATGCGGGTTCGATTCCCGCTACCCGCTCCATTCTGTATAAAAGGACTATTCTATTTGTCTAGACATGGTAGAGTCCTGTATTCAACCTTTTTCGTCCACCAGTTTCCGTCCCTCCAGAGCGGAGTAGAGCAGTTTGGTAGCTCACGAGGCTCATAACCTTGAGGTCACGGGTTCGATTCCCGTCTCCGCACTTAGCAGTCTGTATAAAAGGACTATTCTATTTGTATAGAGTAGAGGGCTGGGCGGTATCCAACCCTTTTTTATTCATTAGTTCCCGGCCCTAAAGGGCCAAATGGAGCAGTTTGCGAAGTCACTTGCCCCTACAAGAAGAACTCTCAAGGCTCCTTCCTACCCTGCAGAAAAGAAAAAAGAAATGAAAGAAAGGCACAGTCTACCTCCCTTCCCTTTAAAAGGAGTTTGCCAGTTGTTTGTCTCGGTGAATCCCCAATTTAGGGAGCCCTGTTGGCGAGTTCGATTCCCGCCTCCGGAGCCCCTTTTTTTGAGTGGGGTGCAAAAGAAGGGTAAGATAGTAAGGGATACGGTACTAGACTAACACCTACTTAATTTAATATAAGTAGTTAAGTAGTCAACTAGACTAAATTTTTTATCATAGTACCTTACTAAATTAAGCTGGCGAGCGGCGGGAATCGAACCCGTATCTTCTCCTTGGCAAGGAGATGTTTTACCATTGAACTACGCTCGCTACGGGATATATTTTATAGGGTATATCCGCCTGGGTCGACCGTCTATGTCTGGGTCGACCGTTTCATTTTCTATTATATTAGAGTTTTCTTTTTTTTAATTGTCTGTCAATCAATATTCTAATGGCAATGGAATTTCATAATAATGAAAGAGAAGAGGTAGCAATTCGGAACGCAAATTGCATTTTAATGCGTCTCACAATTCCAATTTTTTCGAAGAAATGGCCTTTTTATTTATTTTGTATCGGGCTACTAAATACTAAACAAATTTAAGAAATGAGAGAATTCAGAATAGCTACCAGAAAGACTAGTCCAATCCATAATGATGTACCGGAAAATACAACGTTTTTATTATTTGACCAACCATCAGGAGAAGCAAATACAAGGGGTACACTAATTACTAACACTGAGGAAGTCGCAATTAATG